TCAAAGGGGGATCGATTCCGTAAAAGATGAAATCAGTAAATGGAAATTCACTGAAAAAAAAATCTTTGTAAGATCGTCAATATTGTACCGAGGGTTTCTTTAGAGTATACCGAATCAGTATAGCTATCCTTCTTCTGACACAGCAACGAAATTTCACAATCCATATCAAAATGAAATCTTAGATAATATCTTTCTTCTTTTCTTGTTTCTTGTCCCTGTAGAATTATGTACCGGTCAATATCAATAGAAAATTCCTTAAATTTTCGCAATACCCGTAGTAGTCTTTGTAATATAAGGGGTTTCTCTATTAATGGCTTCGCGGACTAGAAACCGAGAATCAGGTAAAATGTGAATCTGACGGGTTCGTGGTTTCCAATAATTCATGAAGAGGATTATTATATTCTCGCGATTCAATTAAATGCTACATTTAAAACAGATGCTACATTTAAAACAGATGCTACAGTTATAAATATACTTTTTGTGGTTGGAGAAGATGTTTTTTGTTGGAATTTTTTTTTAATGAAAAGGAATTGGTTAGTCGCACAGTAACAATAGTAGATAGTATTCAATGAAAGAAAAAGAACAAAGAAAAAAAAAAATCACTACTCGCAATGTACGCATTGTTGTTGTATTAGACCCAAAGGAAGGGTTCGTTCTTAACCTAATTCCAAGGATGGGACTGTGTAATATGGAAAGACAAAATGTAAAATCTAGTTTTGAGTGATCTAATCATACGATAGTTTTTTTCTTTTCATTCGAGAGATTGTGTGAATGAACCTACTACTGATACTTACTGAATTTAATAAGTTCAATTTAAAGTAAAAAGGTAAAGGGCTTTTTCATTATAAGATAAGGTTACTTATCGTTCTAAAAAAAAAGGATTCGTCGCTACAATAAGACTAAAAAAACGATCAAAATAGAAAAGATTTTCCTATTTTATTCCATAGTTATTCAAAGAAAGTTTCTTTTTTTAAATGAAGTTATAAAACAAAGTTTATTACGTTATTTAATTTAAAGTTTATTGTGTTATTTAACTTATAATTAAATAGAATTTATTAATTTTTAATATTCTATTTTTAATATTCTAGATATTGGTTTACATATTATATTAGTTTACTCAGAGTTTCCCAACGAATCTGTTGATTCGAAATTTCGGGACGGGTAGATGTCACAGATGATGAATTGATTTCTTACCTATGTTACTCTATTTTTGTTAGTAACGTCTATAATAATTGATGAATCGAAAACTTTCAATTGAACTTATCCTTTTAATTGTCAATTGGTATTTTTATTTTGGTTATCCTCGTATCTTTCAAAAAAGGAAATTTAGGGAAGTGCTTTATAAACATATGTATAAAAAGAACATATTTCATTTAGCCTCTTTATGCTTACTATAACTAGTTATTTCGGTTTTCTACTAGCAGCTTTGACTATAACCTCAGCTCTATTTATAGGTCTAAACAAGATACGACTTATTTGAAATTAAGTGAATGAACAATTCCTAAAAAAATATTTCTGCGGTAGTTCATATATTCTATAGTTCCTTACCCGGCCAATTTCCAATTCTTGGTCATTGAGATTCATGGTTAATACGAATTAATATTTAAGGATAGATATTACCTCTCCCTTTCTCCGTTCAAAGAAATTGAAATGATTGAAGTTTTTCTATTTGGAATCGTCTTAGGTCTAATTCCTATTACTTTGGCTGGATTATTTGTAACTGCATATTTACAATACAGACGTGGTGATCAATTGGACCTTTGATTAATTAACATCTCTTTTTTTTATTGACCTCCTACTTTCTTTAATCTATAGGAGGTCAAATTCAGATTGCTGTTCAATTATTTCAGTGTAATTTTCGACCGAACTAATAACAACAAGAAAGGAATCGCGCTCTGTAGGATTTGAACCTACGACATCGGGTTTTGGAGACCCACGTTCTACCGAACTGAACTAAGAGCGCTTTATTATCACAAACAATAAGGATTTTGTAACCCAATACATCTTGCATGTATATACTATCATAAACATAAAAAATATAATAAATTTTAAAAAGGATTCTGTATATCCAATTTTAATCAATTGAAATTGACCCCTCGTTACTGCTCATAAGATAAGTAATAGGTAGGGATGACAGGATTTGAACCCGCGACATTTTGTACCCAAAACAAACGCGCTACCAAGCTGCGCTACATCCCTTTCAAATGGCCTACAGTGTCATTGTAGAGAATCTCTGTCTTGTTTTCCACATCTTTATTTCTTTCATTAATATACACCAATTGGATTTCTTCTTTTTGGTTTCATATCATATATATCATATATCATATAATAATAAAATAATAATAAAAGACTTATATTCTATACGTATTAAATAAAGATGAAACTCGCCGTAAAAAAAAAAAATAATATTTTTCGGGAGTTCTCTGGTAGAAAGGGACGTATTTTTTTCTTTTAAGAAAAGGAATATGTACATTTCAAGTTGTACATTTCAATTTGAATTAGGGATTCTGCGTACAAATACAGGTGGTCAGACATTAACTACATATCTGATCATATATGTATTTTCATTATGTATTACAAATTAGAAAAAAAAAAAAATACAATAACGAATAAATAAAGAAGGAGGATTTAAAATGCGAGATCTAAAAACATACCTCTCCGTGGCACCAGTAGTAAGTACTCTATGGTTCGGGTCTTTAGCAGGTTTATTGATAGAGATCAATCGTTTATTTCCGGATGCGTTGATATTTCCCTTTTTTTCATTCTAGTTAGTGAGGTGGGAGGGGGTGAAGAAGATTAGAGATACAATCAAATATCTGTGACTAATCCTCCCCACCCCCTCTCTTCTTTTCTAACTTTTTTCTAATTAGAAAAAAGTTAGAAAAGAAAAAGAATAAAAGTGTATTCACTCTAGTGAAACTAAGAACTCGGATCCAGGCTAAAATTACTAATAGCGTGAGAACGGAAATGGAAAGGGTGTGGCTGTGGCAACAATATCGTATAAGATACTTAAATGAAAAATGAAATACCGTACAGCGATTTATATTTATAAATTATAAATATAAATATAGGTAGAAATCATTATATTACTTATTATTACTATATTGATTGAATGGAACAAAATCTTTCATAATTTGATTTCGAGCTCGCAACTTCATATTTTTTTTTTTCGTTCCCTTCGGATTGGAAAATAGAAGAATTGCGTCAGTCAAAAACCCAAAGGAGGTTCATGGCCAAGGGGAAAGATGCCCGAGTAACGGTTATTTTGGAATGTATCGGTTGTGTTCGAAACCGTGTTAATAAAGAATCAATGGGTATTTCCAGATATATTACTCAAAAGAATCGACACAATACGCCTAGTCGGTTGGAATTGAGAAAATTCTGTCCCTTTTGTTCCAAACATACAATTCACGGGGAGATAAAGAAATAGATCGAATTGATCGCCTGCGTGTCCGCCTTCCAATTCAAGGAAGATGAAAAACGACGTATTATTATTATATATTATATAACAATATATATATAAATATATATATATATAAATATAACAATATATATATAAATAACAATATATAACATATATTTATTTAAACATATATTTTTTTAAATATAAAAAATTTCTATTTATTAATTCTAAACCTAAACCTTTTTTGATCATTTTTGTTTTGATCCGATCGAAATAGGAGTAGGATTTGCGGGGTAAGGAATAAACAAAACATGGATAAATCCAAGCGATTCTTTCTTAAATCCAAGCGATCTTTTCGTAGGCGTTTGCCCCCGATCCAATCGGGGGATCGAATTGATTATAGAAACATGAGTTTAATTAGTCGATTTATTAGTGAACAAGGAAAAATATTATCTAGACGGGTGAATAGATTGACCTTAAAACAACAACGATTAATTACCGTTGCTATAAAACAAGCTCGTATTTTATCTTCGTTACCTTTTCTTAATAATGAGAAAAAATTTGAAAGAAGCGAGTCGACCACTAGAACTACAGGTCTTAGAACTAAAAAAAAATAGACTTTCTCTTCAATTGAATCAAAATAAAATTCCAAACCGAACTCAAACACGAATTGACATTTTGTTTGAAAAAGCGGAGAATCTAGATTTGATTATCGTGTCGTAAGAAAAAAACCGAATAGGGGAAGAAGAATAAATCTTTTTTTATTGAACGTGTTTGTTCATTTTGACAACTTTATCATACGATCATCTTTTATCATACTAATTTCTACTCTACCTTCCCGGAGTTCATTCTCCAAGGAACTCCTTTTAAAACAATCCAATGGATTCCTTCCAACCTCCTTATCTTATTTTATGATCTCATTAGAAATCATATAAAGACATTTCCTATTTAATATAGCTATTTGTGCAAGTATTTTACGATTAAGAAGCAAACGTCTTTTGTACAGGTTGTTTATAAGCCTGCTATAACTATTGTATATGTTATTGTATCGACTTACTGCATTTATCCGAGTGATCCACAAACGCCGAAAATCTCTCTTTTGCCTACCTCTATCCCGATGAGCTGAAACCAAAGCTCTTATTTTCTGTTGAGTAATAGTCCGAGAAAGTCGTGAATGAGCCCCTCGAAAGCTTGATGCAAATAAACGAATTTTTGTTCTACGTCTTCGAGCTATATATCCTCGTTTAGTTCTGGTCATTGAAAAAATTAAACTTTGATGAATAACTAATTGATTTCTTTTCTTTCAGTTATTTCCTTTCCCTTTCCTAGTCTATTAATAACAAAACGGATTCTTCCAATGTATAAAATACAAATTCCAATGGCTTTTGCTACTATAACCTTCCCGACCACGATTTTTCTTTTTTTTTTTTCTAGGCTTTCGTTTCGCCTCGAAATACGAAATTTTTTTGATACTAAGTATCAAAAAAAACATAGTAAATAAAAAAGTATTAAATAGAAATGGGTATAGTGGGTTCCATCGTTTCTATGGTTTCTTCTTAAACGGTGGGGTCCTCTCTATACACCGGAGCCCCCTCCCTTAATTTAATTAATGTTATTGGTAACTTGTACAGTTCACATTCTTTTGCTCTACCCATAATTATCCAGTAATAGGTCTTTCACAACGAGACCTACCTATACAGTAACGGTATTTAATTATGAAGATTAGCTGAGTAGCTGACCCTGTTAGTCCGTTCTTGCAAGAGTCAAGAATAAGGGAATAATCTTTCTTCTTTTTAAATTCAAATAGGATTTCCTGCTTAATGGATACCATTTGCTACCAAAGAGGATTTCTTTCTCACCTTAACTTAAAAAAGGAAATGATTGGATTCGGCACCAATGCAAACCATAAATTTGATACCACAATAGAAGGATATGATAGATCTTTTTTTTTTTTGTTTTAGATTTACCATTTTAGATCGTAACGTAAATGGGGTTCTTTCATTCTATCCTACTCATTGGTACTGATCGCCGATACTGGATCAATCGTTTTCTTTCTTTTGGCCTAGCACATGATCTGAACGAGTCGCACATACACCCTAGTACATGTTCCTCGTCGCTGAGGACATCCCCCAAGAGCAGGAGATTTCGTGACATTTTTGATTGACTGTCTTGTGTTTCTAATAAGTTGTTTAATAGTTGGCATGTTGAATCATATACATAATGAGCTGGTTTAGATCGATCCTAACCGGACGATTATGAATCATTTATATGTTAATAGATTAATTAATATAATCTTAAACCCGGTAAGGGTAACTAAGAAGATAAAATATCAAATTGCGGATTTGCGTGAAATACCTGTTCTGTTATTTTTTATTATTTTTTATTCAACCGCTACAAGATCAACAATTCCATGAGCTTGGGCTTCTGTTGCTGACATAAAAACATCTCTTTCCACGTCTTCGGAAACAACCCATAATGGTTTGCCTGTTCTTTGTGCATAAACCCTTGTGATGGTTTCGCGCAGCTTCAGTAGTTCTTCCGCTTCCAGGATAAATTCTCCGGTCTGTGCCTCATAAAAAGTACTAGCAGGTTGATGGATCATTACCCTGATGATATAATAAAAAGTTCCTCTATCTTGCATGATGACATGATGAAAGGCGAAGAAATGAAGAAATAGAAATAAAGAATAATAAAATAAATAAGAAAATAATAATTAAATAAACAAAACAAAAAAAAAAAATAATAAATAATAGTTTAATATAAATTAGATATTTAATATAAATTAGATATAAAATATAAATAAAATATAAATAAGAAAAATAAATAAATAATAGTAAAAAAATATAGAATCGAATAACCGTACAGGCATCTTTTGCGCATTGCATACGGCTCTACAATGGAATTCACTATATACCCCCTTTTTTACCTTACATCGAATAAAAAAAAAAAAAAAGAATAAGGTATATCAGATTTACATAGGTAAATGATCCAATAACCACCCTTCTTTTTGGAGTAGTTCAAAAATACTATGATGGCTCCGTTGCTTTATATATTTATTTCTTCTGTTATTTAGCAATCCCAAAGTTTTTTTTTTTTTATTTTTCAACTAAGAAATAAGATTTTTTTTCGTATTCTTTCATAACATCAATATTGTTAAGAGCTCTTCGCTGTGAAAACAAAAAAGTTTGTGACGCTGAAAAAGGTTTCCCGACAGATCAGATAAAATTGGAAATACCTTTTATCCCAAACTACTCTTTCGATACATAATGTAAGTATTTTGAAAAATAAAAAAAAAAATTGCTTTTTATATCGAATTCGAGGTGCCATGCTATTATTACTTAATATTCATATTTCATATAGCGCGAAGGCATAGTCTTCTTTTTTTCTTTCAAATTAAATAAAAAAATCATTGGCGCCGAGCGTGAGGGAATGCTAGACGTTTGGTAATTTCTCCTCCGACCAGAATAAAGGATCCCATTGAAGCGGCTAATCCCATGCATATTGTCTGTATATCTGGTCGCACAAATTGCATAGTATCATAAATTGCTATTCCGGGTATTACCCATCCGCCAGGCGAGTTTATAAACAAATACAGATCTTTGGTATCATCCTCTATACTGAGATATACCATAAGACCAATAAGTTGATTCGAGATCTCGCTATCAACCTCTTGGCCTAAAAAAAGTAATCTTTCTCGATAAAGTCGGTTGATTGGGATAAAACCGTATCCCTTAGGAACCGTACACGCACCTTTTGATGCATACGGTTCAACACAAAACAAATTGCGAAAAAAAAAAAGAATCAATGTGTACATTCTAGCTTTCTTTCTTTTTTCATATTCATAGCAGGCTCTTTTCCACTTGTAACAAAGGGGCTTTTTTCTTTCTTTTTTCAAGAAAGGTGGGTTTTGGCCTGTTTAATTTATATATAAATTATATAAATTAAATACCTATAAAAAAAAAAAAAAAATTCACTAAACTTATCGAACTAACTTCTCATTGATGTATTGTTGCATCGGGATCCAATCCAAATCGCGATGTAATTTTCTTGTTCCTAAATGGTCCTCTTCAATTCTTTTAGGTTTATGCTCTACTCCGAGTAAAGATCCGCCCGATTTTTATTTGCACATATAGGACAAATGCCCCAATACCACGTCTTTTTGCTACGACCCCCCCTTTTTTTTATTTTCAATTTTGTTTTATGTTTCCCACCGACCAAGTAGTAAAGTAAATATTAAATGCATTCATCGTATTACTCGATTGATTAACAGTTTGAGATCGCTTCTATATATATTATAAAAAGAATCTTATATAATTTATATAATTGGTTTTTTTTTTTTCTAAACGGAGCCTGGATATTTCATTTTATTGGTCTAACCAAGCCAACCATAAATAATTATAATTGAGAATATTAATCTGTATACCCCCCTCCTAAAAAATAGATTTAATTGCACTTCATTGCATTTCACGCTCCAAATTTTTGATAATTCAATCAATCTTTCTTGGGCGAAAGGGAGGGTATCTTGATCGGGTAAGAGAACGGGGAAATACCATATGACCCAATATATCTGACAAGTCGCACTATACGTCAACCCACGATGCATCTTCCTCGCCAGGATTTCGAAAAGGAACTTTTGGAACACCAATAGGCATTAAATGAAAGAAAAATGAATTACTATATCTCACTTTGATGTGAAAGCGTAACAAGGACTTTATTGTCCTAATAATACTTTCTTTTATCATTTTTTAATCATATTTTATCTTTTGTCATATTTTATCCATAGATTGAATAAGTTTATAAAAAAGGAAGACAGAATCAATAAAGGAAAATTCTTTCAAATTCAAATAGGTCCTTTAAATGATGAACAAATATAGATGCAGTCACTCATATAAAAGGTATGAACCTCCTACCATTGCGTATTGGTACTTATCGGGTGTAGAATAGATCTGCTCTGCTTCTTTTTGTTCCTACGAACAAAATTTTTCCATATTATTACTAAAGGACATTATTATTAAAAAAATAGAACAGAAATGAATCCTTTCCCCGAGATAATCCACTAAAAGTGGAAGGTCCATAGTATAGTTTTTTTCCAGTGCAATAAAGTTACATAGTGTCTATTTTTCATTGAGAAAGGGGTATTTCCATGGGTTTGCCTTGGTATCGTGTTCATACTGTCGTGTTGAATGATCCCGGTCGTTTGCTTTCTGTCCATATAATGCATACAGCTCTGGTTGCTGGTTGGGCCGGTTCGATGGCTCTATATGAATTAGCGGTTTTTGATCCCTCTGACCCTGTTCTTGATCCAATGTGGAGACAGGGTATGTTCGTTATACCCTTCATGACTCGTTTAGGAATAACCAATTCATGGGGCGGTTGGAGTATCACAGGAGGGACTATAACGAATCCAGGTATTTGGAGTTACGAAGGTGTGGCCGGTGCACATATTGTGTTTTCTGGCTTATGCTTTTTGGCAGCTATCTGGCATTGGGTGTATTGGGATCTAGAAATATTTTGTGATGAACGTACAGGAAAACCCTCTTTGGATTTGCCCAAGATTTTTGGAATTCATTTATTTCTCTCAGGGGTGGCTTGTTTTGGTTTTGGCGCATTTCATGTAACAGGATTATATGGTCCGGGAATATGGGTATCCGATCCGTATGGACTAACCGGAAGGGTACAATCTGTAAATCCAGCGTGGGGTGTGGAAGGCTTTGATCCTTTTGTTCCGGGAGGAATAGCCTCTCATCATATTGCAGCAGGGACCTTGGGCATATTGGCGGGTCTATTCCATCTTAGTGTCCGTCCGCCCCAACGTCTATACAAAGGATTACGTATGGGAAATATTGAAACTGTCCTTTCCAGTAGTATCGCTGCTGTCTTTTTTGCAGCTTTTGTAGTTGCTGGAACTATGTGGTATGGTTCGGCAACTAGCCCGATTGAATTGTTTGGTCCCACTCGTTATCAATGGGATCAAGGATACTTCCAACAAGAAATATATCGAAGAGTTGGTGCTGGGCTAGCCGAAAATCAAAGTTTATCCGAAGCTTGGTCTAAAATTCCCGAAAAATTAGCTTTTTATGATTACATCGGCAATAATCCGGCAAAGGGGGGGTTATTCAGAGCGGGCTCAATGGACAACGGGGATGGAATCGCTGTTGGGTGGTTAGGACACCCTATCTTTAGAGATAAAGAAGGGCGTGAACTTTTTGTACGTCGTATGCCTACTTTTTTTGAAACATTTCCGGTTGTTTTGGTAGATGGAGACGGAATTGTTAGAGCCGATGTTCCTTTTAGAAGGGCAGAATCGAAATACAGTGTCGAACAAGTAGGTGTAACTGTTGAGTTCTATGGCGGCGAACTCAATGGAGTCAGTTATAGTGATCCTGCTATTGTGAAAAAATATGCTAGACGTGCTCAATTGGGTGAAATTTTTGAATTAGATCGTGCTACTTTGAAATCCGATGGTGTTTTTCGTAGCAGTCCGAGGGGTTGGTTTACTTTTGGACATGCTTCGTTTGCTCTGCTCTTTTTCTTCGGACACATTTGGCATGGTGCTAGAACCCTGTTCAGAGACGTTTTTGCTGGTATTGACCCAGATTTGGATGCTCAAGTGGAATTTGGTGCATTCCAAAAACTTGGGGATCCAACTACAAGAAGACAAGTAATCTGATACAATACTGTTTTGTTTTTTTTTTCGTCTTTAGTTTTGTGAGTTGATATAGGGTACCGGAAAAATCTTGATTTGAATCGTTACCTTTTCTTTTACTCTTGCTCTTTCTTTAGCCGGGAGACGATCCCAATTAAACAGGTACGGAAGCTATAATTGTAAACCACGATCGAATTTATGGAAGCATTGGTTTATACATTCCTCTTAGTCTCAACTTTAGGAATCATTTTTTTCGCTATCTTTTTTCGAGAACCGCCTAAAGTTCCAACTAAAAAGGTGAAATGATTTTTCATTATCTCAATTGAAAGTAATGAGCCTCCCAATATTGGGAGGCTCATTACTTCAACTAGTCTCCGTGTTCCTCGAATGGATCTCTTAGTTGTTGAGAGGGTTGCCCAAAAGCAGTATATAAGGCGTACCCAGTAAAACTTACAAGTAAACCAGATATAAAGAGGGCAACTAGGGTTGCTGTTTCCATTATTATATAGTTTCAAGACCACAATGGATCTATGATAAGATCATTTATTTACAACGGAATGGTATACAAAGTCAACAGATCTCAATGAATATAAAATAGGATTTATGGCTACACAAACCGTTGAGGGTAGTTCTAGACCTGGTCCAAGACGAACTTTTGTAGGGGATTTATTGAAGCCATTGAATTCAGAATATGGTAAAGTAGCTCCTGGGTGGGGAACTACTCCTTTGATGGGTATCGCAATGGCTCTTTTTGCAGTATTCCTATCTATTATTTTGGAGATTTATAATTCTTCCATTTTACTGGACGGAATTTCAATGAATTAGATTCATAAGAACTATTAACTAGCTTTTCAATACAAAGGGAAGCGTTTAGGTCTCTGATTTTTATCCCATCATATTTTGGTTTGGTAGTTCGATCGTGGAATTTCTTTGTTTCTGTATTTCCGGAATATGAGTGGGTGACTTGTTATAATTGATCCTATGGATAGTACAGAGAACGGGTCTGTCATCTTGATAGAGGTGGTTTTACTTCGTTGGATATTCAGTCTAGTATCTGAAGCACGGAATATCTGAAATAGATTACAAAATTTTATTAGAACTATGATTCATAGTTAATATTCAGACCTCGTGGCCGGACTTCCATTTTTTTTTTTTTTTTCAAAGAAAAGAGTTAAGATTTATAAGTTATAAATCAAAAGGTTAAGGTTTTTATTCTTTCAAACCCCTATTTATGCCTTTTTTGATCAAAGGATAAAGGTTTCTTTGGATTTTTAGTCATTATAGCCATTCATTGAATAAGTGATAATCCAACGGTTCTTACTCAAGGAATTTTTGGAATTAGTTTGAAAGGGTTTTATTGAATCATCGTGGTTCTAGTATGAATCTGAGGTTTTAATCGATTCATCGGGTCGTAACAAGAGAATTCCTATTAATAATAAATAACCCGGTAGTAAAGTCGCATTCCACACAAATAAAATAAAAAGAACAAAAAAACAATAAATAAAATAGGGAAAATAGAAGATTCAAGAGGCCTATAATCATCACCATAGAGACAAATGAGCCGACTTGAGATTTTGGCATTATAACCACAAGACAGAACTTTCGGATTTTTATTCTTTTGTATCTTCAAAAAAGATTGAATCATAGAATTAAGAAGTTTCGAACTTAACTTTCTATTACACATATCCGGTAGAACCGGTCTTTTGGTGTTTCTGTTTGAGTCGTACGAGATGAAATTCTCATATACGGTTCTCGGGGGGGGGTGCGCTCGGTTTACCTATCTCAATAAAATCTATGATTGGTTCGAAGAACGTCTTGAGATTCAGGCAATTGCGGATGATATAACTAGTAAATATGTTCCTCCTCATGTCAACATATTTTATTGTCTAGGAGGAATTACACTTACTTGTTTTTTAGTACAAGTAGCTACAGGGTTTGCTATGACTTTTTATTATCGTCCGACCGTTACGGAGGCTTTTGCTTCTGTTCAATATATAATGACTGAAGCTAACTTTGGTTGGTTAATCCGATCAGTGCATCGATGGTCGGCAAGTATGATGGTACTAATGATGATCTTGCACGTATTTCGTGTGTATCTCACCGGCGGCTTTAAAAAACCCCGCGAATTAACTTGGGTTACAGGTGTGATTTTGGCTGTATTGACCGCATCTTTTGGTGTAACTGGTTATTCCTTACCTCGGGACCAAATTGGTTATTGGGCAGTAAAAATTGTAACAGGTGTGCCGGAAGCTATTCCTGTAATAGGATCGCCCTTGGTAGAGTTATTACGCGGAAGTGCTAGTGTAGGACAATCCACTTTGACTCGGTTTTATAGTTTACACACTTTTGTATTACCCCTTCTTACTGCCGTATTTATGTTAATGCACTTCTTAATGATACGTAAGCAAGGTATTTCGGGTCCCTTATAAAGAATAAATGTCATAGCTGTTT